AGTAAGGTGCCTGATTAAAGGGCAATTTTGATAGAATTGATCATACAGATTAACACTGTCCTTGCTATTTACGCCTGCTAGAATCAAACTAGCACTACGAGTATCAAAAACTCCTGTACATCATATACTAAAGCATAAAAAGATAAGCTAATTAAGCTAGTGGGTTCATACCCCATGAATAAAGGTTTCAACCCTTTTCTTTTTAATGTTTTCATTTTATAAAATCGTTTTTTCAAGCACATTAGTATTAGGAACCTTAATTGCAATTTCTTCTTATTCATGATTTAGTATATGAATAGGATTAGAAATTAATCTTTTATCAATTATTCCGTTACTCACAAACCCCAAAAACGTTTACCCCTCCGAATCCGCCCTAAAATATTTCATTACTCAGACCATAGCTTCAAGTGTTCTATTATTTTCTATTATTATATCAATAAATCTAGATGAGTTTCTGCCCCAAAACTCTAATTATTGAATATTAATAATAATAAATTCGGCACTTTTAACCAAGATAGGAGCAGCCCCATTCCATATCTGGTTTCCTGAAGTTTTAGAAGGTCTAAATTGGGTAAACAGCTTAATTATACTAACATGACAGAAAATTGCCCCTATAGTTCTGTTAATATATTCTACGAAAATAACCATATTCCTTTCAGTCGTTATTATTTTCTCTTCCATAATTAGAGGAATTCAGGGTCTTAATCAAATCAGACTCCGAAAAATCATAGCTTATTCATCAATCAACCATATTGGATGAATAATCGCTAGTATACTCAATTCTCAATCAATTTGACTAGTCTATTTTCTAGTATACGTAATTATTACCTGCAATATCGTTGTAATATTCTCGTTAATGGAAGTTTTCTACTTAAATCAATTTTTTAATTCTATAAATTATAGAAAAACAATAAAATTATTTTTCATTATGAATTTCCTATCATTAGGGGGATTGCCCCCCTTTTTAGGATTTTTCCCTAAATGAATAACTATTAACAATTTAGCTAGAAACAATTTTTTCGCCATTAGGGTAATTTTAATTATTTTTACATTAATTACCCTATTTTTTTACTTACGAGTAACATTCTCGACAATAATGATCAACACAAATGAAACCCTCCTGTTCCAAAGAAAGAAAACTAAATTCTTAGTATTCTTCACCAATTTATTGTCTATTCTCGGGCTAGTAGCATGCACCATAATCTTTAGAACATTCTAAGGATTTAAGTTAAATGCCCAAACTATTAACCTTCAAAGTTAAAAATAGGAGGAGTGCCTAAGCCTTAGGCCTTAGAAGCACTCTTCAACTTCAAATTTGCAATTTGATATCATTTTGACTATAAAGCCTGATAAAGGAAATTTCATTTCGTTCATAAATTTACAATTTAACGCCTAAGTGCTCAGCCACTTTACCGAACAAATGATTATTCTCCACTAACCATAAAGACATCGGAACCCTTTACTTCGTATTCGGGGCCTGAGCAAGAATAGTCGGAACATCTTTAAGAATATTAATCCGAACAGAACTTGGTAACCCCGGATCTTTAATTGGCGATGACCAAATTTACAATGTAATTGTAACTGCTCATGCATTCATTATAATTTTTTTCATAGTTATACCAATTATAATTGGTGGATTCGGGAACTGGTTAGTTCCACTAATGCTAGGAGCACCAGATATAGCATTTCCTCGAATGAATAATATAAGATTCTGACTTTTACCTCCATCGCTAACACTTTTAATTATAAGAAGAGTAGTGGAAAATGGAGCAGGAACTGGTTGAACTGTTTATCCCCCATTAGCAGCTAATATTGCCCACAGTGGCCCTTCTGTTGATTTAGCCATTTTTAGTCTTCACCTTGCCGGAATTTCCTCAATTTTAGGCGCTGCAAACTTCATCTCAACTGTTATTAATATACGACCCAAAGGAATAGTTCCTGACCGCCTAACTTTATTTGTTTGAGCAGTAGTTATTACTGCTATTCTTCTTCTATTATCTTTACCGGTTTTAGCTGGAGCTATCACTATACTATTAACAGATCGAAATATTAATACTTCCTTCTTTGACCCTGCAGGGGGTGGAGATCCTGTTCTTTACCAGCACCTATTTTGATTCTTTGGCCACCCCGAAGTATACATTTTAATTCTACCAGGATTCGGTATAATTTCTCATATTATTAGTCAAGAAAGAGGGAAAAAAGAAGCATTTGGAACATTAGGTATAATTTATGCAATAATAGCAATTGGCCTTTTAGGGTTCGTAGTGTGAGCACACCATATATTCACTGTAGGAATAGATGTTGATACACGAGCTTACTTCACTTCAGCAACAATAGTAATTGCTGTACCCACCGGTATTAAAGTTTTTAGATGACTAGCCACCTTACATGGAACAAAATTAATTTATGCCCCTGTAGGGTTGTGAGCCCTAGGATTCGTTTTTCTATTTACTGTAGGGGGACTAACAGGAGTGGTTCTAGCCAATTCATCAATCGATATCATTTTACATGATACTTACTATGTAGTTGCTCACTTCCACTATGTACTATCTATAGGAGCAGTTTTTGCCATCATAGCAGGGCTAGTACAATGATTCCCCCTACTTACAGGCATCACCTTACATAATAAATATCTAAAAATTCAATTTATAGTTATATTTATTGGAGTAAACCTAACCTTTTTCCCGCAACATTTTCTTGGCCTTTCAGGAATACCACGTCGATACTCAGATTACCCAGATGCTTTTACAATATGAAACATTGTCTCATCAATCGGATCATTAATTTCTCTTGTAGGAGTTCTTTTACTATTATTCATTTTATGAGAAAGATTTTCTTGTTTACGTAAAGCTTTAGGAAGAACCAGCCTAATTACATCAATCGAATGATTACAAAGATTACCTCCAGCAGAACACAGATTTATAGAAATGCCTATTCTTAATAAGTTCTAATATGGCAGAATAGTGCAATGGACTTAAACCCCAAATATAAAGCTTAACCTTTTTTTAGAAATTGCAACATGAAAAACTCTTCTCCTTCAAGACAGAGCATCACCTTTAATAGAACAATTATCCTTTTTCCACGACCATGCATTAATAATTTTAGTAATCATTACAGTTCTCGTAGGACAACTAATAATCACTTTATTTTTTAACAAATTAATTAACCGATATTTACTTGAAGGTCAATTAATTGAAATTATTTGAACCATTATACCAGCAGTAATTCTAGTATTTATTGCGCTACCTTCACTACGATTAATTTATATTCTAGATGAAGTAAATAATCCTTTAATTACAATTAAAGCCATTGGAAATCAATGATACTGATCATACGAATACTCAGACTTCAATAATGTAACGTTTGACTCTTACATAGTTCCAACTAATGAAATAAAACCATTCAATTTTCGACTATTAGACGTTGATAACCGAATAGTAATACCATTCGAAACTCCAATCCGAATTATTGCTACAGCAGCTGACGTTATTCATTCCTGAACAGTTCCAGCTCTAGGAGTCAAAATTGACGCTACTCCAGGACGACTAAACCAAGTTGGTTTCTTAGCTAGACGAACAGGTATATTCTATGGTCAATGTTCAGAAATTTGTGGAGCAAATCACAGATTTATACCAATCGTAATTGAAAGCATTTCACCTAAATACTTTTTTAAATGAGTTTCTAAAATAACAGAAATCTCATTAGATGGCTGAAAGCAAGCAATGGAATTTTAAACCATCTCATAGTAAAATAGCGAATACTTCTAATGATAAAAATTTAGTTAAATCATAACATTAGCTTGTCAAGCTAAAATTATTAGAAGCCTAATAGTTTTTAATTCCACAAATAGCACCATTAAACTGATTATTACTCTTCATTATTTTCTCAGTAACTTTTATTTTCTTCAACAGACTCAACTATTACTCATTTACTTATAAGGTAAAAAAAGATCATCTAAAACCATCATCACCATCTTTTAATTGAAAATGATAGCTAACCTATTTTCATCTTTCGACCCAACAACAAATTTTAACTTTTCATTAAACTGATTAAGAATCTTTCTAGGACTTATTATCATTCCCCCTTTATTCTGAATAATCCCTTCACGAACTAGAATATTATGAATTAAGCTTATTTATACATTACACAAAGAATTCAAAGTTTTATTAGGAAGGAACAACACTCAAGGAAGAACTCTAATTTTTATTTCCTTATTCTCATTTATCTTATTTAATAACTTTATAGGACTATTTCCCTATATTTTTACCAGAACTAGACACATAGTATTAACGTTAACACTTGCTCTACCATTATGGTTAAGTTTCATAATTTACGGATGAACCAATAACACTATTTTAATATTTGCACACCTAGTTCCTCAAGGAACACCCCCTGTACTTATACCTTTTATAGTCTGCATTGAAACAATCAGTAACGTCATTCGACCAGGAACCCTAGCAATCCGATTGTCAGCCAACATAATCGCTGGACACTTATTAATAACTTTATTAGGAAACACTGGTCCTATATTATCACTAGTGTTAGTAAACTGCTTAATTATTGCACAAATCTTGTTACTAACCCTTGAATTCGCTGTATCAATTATTCAGTCTTACGTATTCGCTGTATTAAGAACATTATATTCTAGAGAAGTAAATTAATTTAATGAGTACACACAAAAACCACCCCTTTCATTTAGTAGACGTCAGACCCTGACCTATCTTGGGTGCTTTAGGAGCCATAATTACAATAGTAGGACTAATTAAGTGATTCCACCTCTACGAAAGAAACCTACTTTTAATCGGACTTTTGATTACTTCGTTAGTTATATATCAATGATGACGAGATGTTGTTCGAGAAGCAACCTTCCAGGGGTTACATACATATAACGTAACTATAGGCTTACGATGAGGTATAATTCTTTTCATCACATCTGAAGTATTTTTCTTTATTTCATTCTTTTGAGGGTTCTTTCACAATTCTCTATCCCCTAGAGTAGAGCTAGGAATAACATGACCGCCCAAAGGTATTCAAACATTCAATCCTATCGAAATTCCATTATTAAATACGTTAATTTTATTAACTTCAGGATTAACTGTAACTTGAGCTCACCACGGATTAATAGAAAATAATTACAATCAAGGAATCCAAGGCCTATTATTAACAGTAATTTTAGGAGTTTATTTCACTGTCCTACAAGCATATGAATATTTAGAAGCTCCATTCACTATCGCAGACGCAGCCTATGGATCTTCATTCTTCGTCGCCACCGGATTCCACGGTCTTCATGTTATTATTGGAACAACGTTTCTCTTAGTATGTTTAATCCGACACTACAAAAACCACTTCTCATCAATCCATCATTTTGGATTTGAGGCTGCAGCATGATACTGACACTTTGTTGACGTAGTATGACTTTTCCTTTACATTTCAATCTACTGATGAGGTAGATATTTATATAATATAAAAATTATATTTGACTTCCAATCAAAAAATCTAGAATCTAGTATAAATAATTAAAACAATAATAATTTTAGGTTTAATGATTATAACAATTGCAATTATTATAGTAATTATTGTTAATCTAGTATCAAAAAAAACATTTACAGACCGAGAAAAAAGGAGCCCGTTTGAATGTGGGTTTGACCCCAAGAATCCAGCACGATTACCGTTTTCCTTACAGTTCTTCTTAATTGCAGTAATTTTTCTTATTTTTGATGTAGAAATTACCCTCCTATTACCCATAGTTATTACATTAACAACATCAAGTATCATTAGATACTCCAGAGTAGTAACATTCTTTTTATTAATTCTTTTAGGGGGTCTTTACCACGAGTGAAACCAAGGAGCCCTAAATTGAGCCAATTGGGATTATAGTTAACCATAACATTTAACTTGCACTTAAAAAGTATTGATCAATTCAATTTATCTCAAGCAAGAAGCAATTATTTGCAATTAGTTTCGACCTAAAAGTTTGGTGATCTCACCCTTGCTTATTAATTGAAACCAAAGCCCGAGGTATATCACTGTTAATGATAAAATTGAGATGATTCTCCAATTAAGGGAATATGTAATACAAGAGTAAGCTTCTAACTTAATTCTTAAGCGATGAAATTTCGTTTATACTCCTGTTTACATAGTTTAACAAAACATTACATTTTCATTGTAAAATTAGGAATTTTTCTTGTAAATACTAGAAGGTAAAAATACCACCGTGATATCTTCAATATCATGCTCTTTATTTAAGCTATCCAAGTATAACACTAAAAACACTAAAAACCCTAATCAAAATAACATCAAAGCAAAGTAAACCTTTAAATGATTATTAGAAAATAATTGAATAAATTTAGAAAGCAATCTTAATTTTAAACTTAAATTTTGTCCACCATAAAACTCGTGTCATCCTTGGTCAAAAACTTTAGTGTAAATTTCCCCTGCTTTAATAGGATAATAATTAACCCCAACAGTAGAAATTACTGGTATATTTCATATTATAGATAAAAACCTCCTGTAGGTCAAATGATTCAACCTAACGCAGGTATAATGTATACTAAATTTAGATGTTTCATATCCAATTAATATACCAAGAAAAATTATTAACAAAGCTATTAACTTAAATATTAAAGGTAGACAAATAAAAAAGGGAGTAGAAAAAATAGTTCAACTTAAAACCCTACCTCTGATAACAACAAAAATAATTAAACCTGATATTCCCTTAAGTATAGAAAGCCTTCTATCATTTAAACAATTCAAACTTATAAAATTATAATCGCCTGTTAAAGTATAATAAGCTAAACGAAATCTATAGCAAACAGTCAAACCAACAGACAAGTAAAAAACAATATAAATATAAACATTTAAAACACCCATAGATATCACTTCAACAACCAGATCCTTAGAATAAAAGCCGGATAAAAAGGGCAACCCACATAACGAAAAATTACAAATATTAAAAAATGTACAAGTTAAAGGTATATGCTTAATTAATCCACCTATAAAACGAATGTCTTGGCAATTATTTATTGAATGAATAATATTACCAGCACACATAAAAAGTAATGCCTTAAAAAGAGCATGAGTTAAAAGATGAAAGAATGCTAACTCATATCTACCTAAAGCTAAAATTCTTATTATAAGACCTAACTGACTTAAAGTAGACAAGGCAATAATTTTCTTAAGATCAAACTCAAAGTTGGCCCCAAGACCAGATATGAATATAGTTAAACTAGAAATAAATAATAAAAAAACTATTAATCTATTAGAAAAAACTAGATTAAAGCGAATAAGTAAGTAGACCCCAGCAGTAACTAAAGTCGAAGAATGAACTAAAGAAGAAACCGGCGTAGGAGCTGCTATAGCAGCAGGAAGCCATGATGAAAAAGGAATTTGAGCCCTTTTTGTAAGAGCCGCTACAATTACTAACACAGAAATTAGCACTATTGATCAATCAGATTTAGCACATTCTAAATAATAAATATAATTTCAACTTCCGTAATTTAACATTCAAGCAATGGATAATAACAAAGCGACGTCTCCAATCCGGTTAGATAAAGCTGTTAACATCCCAGCATTATAAGATTTTAAATTCTGATAATAAATTACCAAACAATAAGAAACTAGGCCGAGACCATCTCACCCTAAAAGAATAGAAATTAAATTAGGACTAATAATCAAAAATATCATTGATAGTACAAATATTACAACTAATAAAATAAAACGACTTAAAAACAAATCCCCGCCTATATACTCCTCACTATAAAAAACCACTATTGAAGAAATAAATAACACAAATCTCATAAACAATAAAGATATTCAGTCTAATAAAATAGTTATTACTAACGAACTAGAGTTTAAAGTTAAAATATTAATTTCCAAAATTACACTAAAATCATAAATTATCAAATAAAAACTAAATAAAAAAAAAGTTAAAGAAAACGCTAAAAACAAGCCAAAATAAACCTTACAAATTGACAAAATTACTCAGAACAGTAGACTGTATTTTTAACGCCACAAGTTAATATTTTATTTAAACTACCTAAGTAAATTCATAAAGCCAAATATTCACCTTTAAGAATTAGTAAATTCAAAGGAACCCAGTGTAAAAAAAGAAGTAAATATTCTCGAAACGTACCCTGATAAATTGAAAATAAACCTGAATAAAGACTACCGTGCTGGGAAAATGAATATAAAAAAAGAGAATAAACGGCTCTAAAAAAAGACAATAAAGCTAAAAAAATTATCCTCAGTCAACTAAATCTTACTAGTCTATTAATTAGCATAATTTCTCCCAAAAGATTTAAAGAAGGAGGAGCAGCCATGTTAGAAGAACATAAGAGAAATCACCACAAAGCAAGTCTAGGCATAATATTTAGTAACCCTTTATTTAAATATAATCTTCGACTTATTATTCGTTCATATGTAATATTAGCTAAACAAAAAAGACCTGATGAACAAAGACCATGAGCAACCATCATTACCAAAGCTCCATAAACCCCTCAAGAATTTAAAGTTATGATACCCCCTAAAGCCAGACCTATATGAGCAACAGAAGAATAAGCAATTAAAGATTTTACATCTCTTTGTCGAATACAAATTAAAGAAACAAAAAAACCCCCTACGAGACTAATAACAACAATAAAAAAATTAATTTTAAGCCCAACCTCTATAAAAATTTTTATGACACGCAAAAGACCATACCCTCCTAGTTTTAATATAATTCCAGCTAAAATTATAGAGCCTGAAACAGGAGCTTCTACGTGAGCCTTAGGAAGTCATAAATGAACAAAAAATATTGGAATCTTAACTAAAAAAACACCAATAGTACAAAAATAAAAAAAAATATTATCCATGTTATTTAATATTAAAAAAAACTCCAAAGTTCCGAAAGTTTCATAAAAAAAAAAAATTGCAACTATCATAGGTAAAGAAACCAATAATGTATAAAACAGTAAATAAACCCCCGCTTCAATACGTTCGGGTTGATACCCCCAACCAACAATTAATATTAAAGTAGGAATAAGTCTAATCTCAAAAAATAAATAAAATACAAATATATTTAAGGAAGAAAAAGTCAAAAATAAACTAAGTAATAGAACAATTATAACAAACAAATATAAGTTATGATAGTTATTTAATTTAAAAATTTTTTCACTAGCCAAAATTATTAAAGAACAAACTCAAAATCTTAATAAGACTAAAACAAAAGATAGTAAGTCTCAACCTAAATTATAAGAAATATATATAAATATAAAATTAAACGAAAAATTCAATATAACGACAAATCTCAAAATAAAAAAACTTAACTGAACCAATCAAAATAAGTCAAAAAAACATAAAGGAATCAAAAAAAATAAACCCAGTAAAAACTTTATCATAAAGAAGAAAATCTAAGCACATGATCATTTCCACAAGCACGAACCATAGAAACTAAAACAGACAAACCTAACGCCCCCTCACAGACTCTTATAGTAAGATAAATTATGGAAAAAAAATATTCATAGTCTCCATGCTCAATACAAATAAAGAGACTTAGATATAAAGATAAAACAACAAACTCTAATCTTAACAATATTAAAAGTAAATGCTTCCGACTAGAAGAAAAAACAACAAAACCTGAAAAAAATATAAACCTGCAAATATAAAAATATATTAACATTAGTTTTAATAATTTAAAAAAAATACTGGTCTTGTAAACCAGAAATAAGACTTCTCTTTTAAAGCATCAAGGAAAAGAAACACTCTTATCTTTAATCTCCAAAATTAAAATTTTTATTAAACTATTCCTTGCATTATAACTATTCTATTCACAGTAACCTGAATACTCTCAGCAATATTTATATTTTTAAATCACCCCCTATCTTTTGGTCTAATTTTACTACTCCAAACTATTTCAGTAGCACTAATTTCCGGAACAATAAATTTTAATTACTGATTTTCTTATATTATCTTCCTTGTAATAATTGGAGGTATACTCGTTCTATTTATGTATATAACTAGAGTAGCATCAAATGAGAAATTCAAATTCTCCCCCAAGTTAGCAATACTCTTCTCCAGATCTTTCGGGTTAGCTATTATTCTTTTCGTATATGACCATTTTACCTACACCTTAAACCTAAACACAAGTGATATTATACCTCAAGACTCACTAGGATATAACGAGTTATCTATAATTAAATACATAAATTGACCTTCCAGACTAATTATATATATAGTAATTTCTTATCTTCTATTAACATTAGTGGCCGTAGTTAAAATTACCAGAATCGAATATGGCCCCCTACGACAAAAATTTTAATGAAAATACCTCAACGAAAAAGAAACCCCGTACTTAAAATTATTAATGAATCTCTTATTGATTTACCATCACCCTCAAATATTAATACAATGTGAAACTTTGGGTCTCTACTTGGAGTTTGTTTAGGTATCCAAATTGTTACAGGAATTTTCCTAGCCATACACTACTGCCCTAATGTAGATATAGCCTTTAATAGAGTGGTCCATATTTGCCGAAACGTAAACTACGGATGATTTATCCGAACCCTTCACGCTAATGGAGCCTCTTTTTTTTTTATTTGTCTTTATATCCACATTGGGCGAGGAATTTACTATAGATCTTATAACTTAGTAGAAACATGAATAATTGGAGTTACAATCTTTTTCCTAGTTATAGGAACAGCCTTTCTCGGCTACGTTCTTCCTTGAGGTCAAATATCATTTTGAGGAGCCACAGTTATTACAAACCTAGTATCCGCTGTACCTTATTTAGGAAATTCTATAGTACAATGACTATGAGGAGGATTCGCTGTAGATAATGCTACTTTAACACGATTCTTTGCCTTTCATTTTTTATTTCCATTCATTGTAGCAGCTATAGTAATCATTCACTTATTATTCCTTCACCAAACAGGTTCAAACAATCCTTTAGGAACTAACAGAAATATCGACAAAATCCCCTTCCATCCCTATTTTTCGTATAAAGACATCGTAGGATTTATAATTATAACATTTGCCCTGTTGGCTCTAACGCTATACAATCCTTATCTGCTTGGAGACCCTGATAACTTTACACCAGCTAATCCGTTAGTAACCCCTGTCCACATTCAGCCAGAATGATATTTTCTGTTTGCTTACGCTATCTTACGATCAATTCCTAACAAATTAGGAGGAGTAATTGCTCTTGTATTATCTATTGCAATCTTATACATCATACCTTTTATTAATAAAAAAAAATTCCTTAGAACACAATTTTACCCTATCAATAAAATTTTATTTTGATCCCTTCTAACCATTGTTATTATATTAACGTGAATCGGAGCACGACCTGTAGAAGATCCTTATATTATTACAGGACAAATTTTAACAGTAGCTTACTTTTCATATTATATTATTAGACCCTTAGCTGCCAAGGCCTGAGATCATATTTTATTCAAATAGCTAATGAACTTGTATAAGTATATATTTTGAAAATATAAAAAAGAAACAGAGATTTTCTATTAGCTTTTTAAGTACTAAAATTTGTTAACTAAACCATAAGGATAAAAATCCTTAATTTTAAACTAAAAAAAAACAATAAATAATTCAACGAAATAGGCAAGTAACTTTTTCATGCTAAATATATTAATTTATCGTACCGAAATCGAGGGAGAGTCCCTCGAACTCATACCCAAAAAAAAGCTATTAAACCCAATTTAACAAAAAAAATCCATGAAACTAAATCACCGCCTAAAAACAATATAACACAAATTATTCTTATAAATAAGATCCTTCCGTACTCAGCAAGAAAAATTATAGCAAAGCCCCCCCTTCTATACTCAACATTAAAACCTGAAACCAATTCCGATTCCCCTTCGGCAAAATCAAAGGGAGTACGATTTGTTTCAGCTAAACCGGAAACTACTCATATAAAACAAAGAGGAAATATTGTAAAAAAAAATCAAACATATTCTTGATACTTCATTAAATCCATAATATCCATTCTTAAAATCAAGAAAAGAAAAGAAAGCAAAATTAAAGCCAAACTTACTTCGTAAGAAATGGTTTGTGCCGATGCCCGCAATCTACCTAATAGTGAATAATTAGAATTAGATGATCAACCTGCCAATATTACTGTGTACACACCCAAACTAGAAACTCCTAAAAAAAATAAAAATGAAAGACTAAATCTAACATTTACACTAATAAAAGGCAAACACATTCACAAAAAAAGAGATAAAAAAAAATTCATCACCGGAGATATATAATACAAATTAAAATTAGATATATAAGGAAAAGTCTGCTCCTTTCTAAACAACTTAATAGCATCACTGAAGGGTTGGATTAATCCTAAAAACCCTACTTTATTAGGTCCCTTTCGAATTTGAATATAACCCAAAACCTTTCGTTCAAGTAAAGTCAAAAAAGCCACCCCGATCAAAACACAAACTACCAAAATTAATCTAGAAATAAAAATTAATATTAAATCTTTTATAAACAAGTGTTATTTGTAACTTACATTACATATAAAGATTCTAAATCAATTGCACTATTCTGCCAAAACAACAGTAATATTCAAAAGTAAATAATTTATCAAATACCCGGTCCTTTCGTACTAAGATATTTACTATACTAAAGATAGAAACCAACCTGGCTCACGCCGGTTTAAACTCAGATCATGTAAAATTTTAAAGGTCGAACAGACCTAATATGCTTAGCTCCTACACCAAGCCTTAATTTTAATCCAACATCGAGGTCGCAAACCCTCCTTTCGATTAGAACTCTTAAAGAAGATTACGCTGTTATCCCTGAGGTAATTTTATCTTATAATCACAAAAAATGGATCAATTTTTCATATATTAATGTTATAATAAAAAAAAAGTTACCTTAATTTTTTGATCTCCCCAACCAAATACCAAAATCAATTAAAATTTTAAAAATTCTATAGAAAAGTCAATAAAATTTAGTATAAAATTCTACAGGGTCTTCTCGTCTTTTAATAAAATTTAAGCTTTTTTACTTAAAGATAAAATTCAATATAAAATTAGCTAGAGACAGTAATTTTCTCATCCTACCGTTCATACAAGCTTCTAATTAAGAAACTAGTGATTATGCTACCTTTGCACGGTCAAGATACCGCAGCCCTTTAACTACTCAGTGGGCAGGCGAGACCTAAAATCATAAACTACAGGCCATGTTTTTATTAAACAGGTGAAAAATTATTTTGCCGAGTTCCTTTAACTAACCTAAACAATTATATAAAAATAAAATTAAAATTTACTAATTTAATCATAATCTCTGAAAATATAAAATTTAAAATCATATTTTAATAAAAAATTTAAAGACCATAAAAATAATATAAATAATTTAAATAATTATAACATCCTCATACAGAAAAAAACTTCTAATTCTACTAATTAAAAAAACTTAATAATCTTATAAATCTTTATTTCAAAGCTCATCCCTTGAAATATTGTCTAATAAAAATAATAAACTAAAAAATAAGAATATTATTATATATTAAACAAATTAAATTTGTTTCTTAAAAAACCAGATATATTTAAAAACGACTAACATATAACAACTATCTAAATATTATAAGTGTTTATTCAACAACAATATTTATAGGTAAATAGCTCTTTCAAATTCGGGAACAATTAATAAAAACTAATTATTAGATTAACCCTGATACACAAGGTACAATAAATTAAATCTTCTTAAAAGCATTTTAATAAATCCTTCACAGTACTAATAATCTTTAACTAAATAAAATTTTTCCTTAACTAATAATAAAAATTAACATTCTTGATATAAAAAAAAATTAATATATAAAATTAGTAATCTATAAAATTCAAGCCAAATTGATTTACACAACTAACTTTTTAATGTAACTAAAATGCTTTTTAACAAGCTCTAGCCTGCCGTTCCAGGCTCACTTTCCAGTAAGCCTACTTTGTTACGACTTATTTCACTTTGTAATGAAAGCGACGGGCGATATGTGCATATTTTAGAGCTAAAATCAAATTAATTATCTAATTAAAATTACTATCAAATCCAAATTCAGTTTAATTTTCAAATAAACATCCTTAAATATATTTAATGTAACCCATCTCCTCCTTCCTCATAAGCTACACCTTGATCTGATTTCCTTTATAAAAAAAATCATGAAAATTCTCATTCTAATAAAATTTTCAACCTACGACGATATGAAAACTAAGAAAAAGTATAATAAATCGTGGATCATCAATAACAGGACAGGTTCCTCTGAATAGACTAAAATACCGCCAAAATCTTTAATTTTCAAGAAAATAACTAATACTGGTCCGAAAATAACTTCACGTTCAAAATAATAGGGTATCTAATCCTAGTTTAAATATTAAATTTCTCAGCCTCACAAACAAAAAATAGCTAACTTTAGAAGTTAATGATTTCACTCAATAAAAACTAATATTAAGCCTATAATTATAATTTTACTGTATCCGAAAAAATTGAATAATACTATCTGTGTAACCGCGACTGCTGGCACAGATTTAGTCAGTATTCTAAATTATTCCTAAATCCAAATCTCATTGATATTTAAATTTCTCTACTGCGAACGTTTTAAAAAAAATTATTATTAAAACAACTTCTCATTTTCACTAAAATTTACATGTAAAATAAAATTTAACCCAAATTCTAAGCTAGAATAAAACTTTTAATAAAGTACTTTGATTACAAACATAATATGGGTTCCCCCTCGTAAATTTCTCTCTCAGTCTGCTATTTCCCCGTAAACAACAAACAATAAATTCACCTACCCCACTTCATTCTGCCCAATGAAATATCAGTCCAATTAATCTACAAGCTAATTACCCCATAATTAACTAATAGCATAAAAACTTTTTACACAAAAACGGTATAATAAACATAATTTTTTATTATTACAGTATAAATATATAAATTATATATTTATAAATAAGGTAAATAATACCATATATTAATAAAAAATAAATAAATTAATAATCAATAAAATTGGTATAGAACATTAATAAAAGGTAAGTTTTTTTTTTTTTCCGTAAAATTTTGCTTATTATATAAGAGTTATATTACTCAATAATAAATAAATAAATTATATATTAATTAATAATTATTGATAAATTATAATCATTCTTTAATGATAATAGATAATTATTGGTTATAGTAAAATTAAAATATTATTATAATATAATGAAATTAATAATTTATAGGAGACGTATATATTAAATAAATCTTTTATATATTATTTGTTATATAAGTTTCTATTAATATATAAAACATTTATTATTCTCTTTTAAGTCTCTACCAACTAGGTTATTAATGATTATCGACGACGTTTGCTTATTTAGAGGTTCGTAATAATTTATAAATACCTTTTTTGTTAACTATTTATTTAAAATGGTATTTTTATTGAATCAATATATACTTATTTAACTTCGATATATCTATAATTTTATATATATATATAAATTGTTTATTATTATATATATATTAATAGATTATTGAAAACGGTAACCATTTATATAACAAAAAAATTGCACAGGTATTTTGAATTTTTACCCCCTTTGTTGGACATTCCCATTAGGTAAGTAAAAAAAGTAAAATTTCGGCTAAACACATTAGAGTGACTCTATTTTAAGCAAAAATTTCCATTTTTTGAAAAATGAAAAATAATTTCAAAACAAGTAAAATTACATAAATTTTACTAATTAGTCTAATTATATGTTTATAAATTATTTTTAATTTAAAAAAAATAAAGTTATTAAGTAGAAAGCTACTCC